ATGGCCCTTACGTAAGGATTATATTGTCCCCAATTTTTATGAAATACAAGATGCTTATTGAAGGATAAGAAACTAATCTTCACTTCTACAACTTACAACTTCAGATATCTAAGGACTATTTGTCTGTTCTGCTCTAGATCAAACAGAGTAATTGATGTCCCGCGGGTGGATAAAAAAATAAACGACAAATTAAGAATTCATTGAGATTCAAAAAAGTTTTCTTTTAGATGAGCTAAGAACCGATAGAATGAACTAAAAAGTTCTGCATCATGAACTTTGTATCGCGCATACATCAATCACTTACTTAGATGGGCCTCAGAAAGTCATATAATGTATGAGGAAATGAAGAAATAGAAAAAGATATGAGAGAGGATCCGATTCTATTTGTACTGGATCTGAGATGAATCTTATCTATTTTCATCTTTTAACTTCCCGAAACTCTAACTTTTTTTAGTTTTGGGCACTTCAACTAATTTTGAAATATGTATGAAGTATTAATATTCATTTTACACGAGAAGAGACACAATATGAACAAATAAATAAAAAAGAAAAAATAAAATATATAATCAATTTCGAAAAAAACTATCTACCCATCTATCTATAAAATAAATGGGGTAGATCGCATGATAACTAGATAAATAACTTACGTATATGTCATGATCTCGACATATGTATATCGATCCATATTGGTTAATTTATAGACATGGATACTCATCAAAAAATTCATCATGTGCCAGGAACCAGATTTGAACTGGTGACACGAGGATTTTCAGTCCTCTGCTCTACCAACTGAGCTATCCCGACCATTCCCCTTTCTGGTGCATCATCTCCTCATTTTACTAGATAACTGGGGTTTATGTCAATTAAAAAAGGACGAAAAGTATTATACAGTCTTATCTAGGTACCGGAATTTCTTGGGTCTTCAAAAAGAGGGACTTTGTCTATAAGTTTTAGTACGAGTAATGCTATGGATTGTGAATCACTCAAATGAGTACTACTTATTCAAATTCAAAGATATTTATTTGTACGTATATAATATATATCACAAGTCTTTTGATATGAGAAAACCTTTTACGTCCGGATCGATCCATTTCATTTTCATTTGGAAAAGAGAAAAAAAGAGAACCATCTAATGAAAAAAAAAGATAACTAGGTAGGGAGTGAAATAAGCTTTTGGGGATAGAGGGACTTGAACCCTCACGATTTTTAAAGTCGACGGATTTTCTTCTTATTCTAAATTTCATTGTTGTCAGTATTGACATGTAGAACTGGACTCTCTCTTCATTCTCGTCCGATTAATCAGTTCTTCAAAAAATCTATCAGACTATGGAGTGAATGGTTTGATGAATGAATATTTGATTCTTTTTTCAACTTGGAATCGATTCACAATCACAAGAATTCTTCCATTTTTTTCTTATATAAATTTTTTCATTTCATAAATATATAAAATTCATAAATATATAAAAATGAGAAAAAAAAAATACCGATTCAGGTTGTTATTAATTATTTGATATAGTTGAGTACGTATATGCTTCACCCTTTTTTTTTGGATTGGAATTTTGATGGAAGAATTCTGATAACAACACAGCACAGTCAACCCCATTTGTTAGAACAGCTTCCTTTGAGTCTCTGCACCTATCCTTTTTTTCTTGCTTTCTGAACCTTTTCTTTTCAAAAGAAAAAAGGAGTTGGCTCAGGATTGCCCATTTTTATTAATTCCAGGGTTTCTCTGAATTTGAAAATTTGCACTTAGTAGGTTTCCATACTAAGGCTCAAGCCAATTAAGTCCGTAGCGTCTACCGATTTCGCCATATCCCCTTTTAGTTTATTTAAGATTAGGATCTCAGTGTGATGTCCTTCCCCCTTAATTTGTTCATTTATGCCAGAACCATCGAATTCCTTAGATTTGCTATGGATTACTATACCGAAGGGTGTTTCCTCCTATTTTCTTTTTTGTCTATCTTCTTTCATCTCTATCGGAAGCCTATATTTGATCGGTCTAATCAGAAATGATTCTATCATTTCTGTAGCTGCAATTCAATATGGATGGATATATACCATATATATGGTCCTCTTCTTTCATTTTACCACGCAATTTGTAATACTCAAAGGGTCGATTCTTTGTTTTTCATCTTAGTCTCTGAATAAAAGCATAAGAATATCTTATTATGTTATTCTAATTAGGATTAGGTTTTCTTAGGACAAACTTCTATAACTAAAATCGAAAATTGAAATTCTATTTATTTTAATTATATTAGTATTTTTTTATATTAATATTTTTATTATATTAATAATGTAATGAAATTTTTTTCAAATTGAAATTGAATTTAAATAGAATCTAATTGTTCTAGACGAAAAATATTCTATTTATATATATAAATTATAAATTAGAAAAATGAAAAAGATAAAAATAAACTAAATTCAATATTTATTTGAAATTCATATTCGAAAAGATGAAAAAAAAAGAATAGTTAATAGCTAAGCCTAAACTAAGATATAGTTTATTTATTGATTATTGAATTCTTATACATGTAGAATTTCTGTGAGCCCGCTTAGCTCAGAGGTTAGAGCATCGCATTTGTAATGCGATGGTCATCGGTTCGACTCCGATAGCCGGCTTTTTTCTATTTTTATTTATTTGTTCGATTTTTTTATGGATAATTTTTTTAAATCAAAAAACAAAGAATAAGGGCGCCTTTTCCCTTTTTAAAAAAGTTAAAAAGTTACCAACCTATTATGTCGTAGAAATTTCCAACTATGAAAAAAAGGAAAAGAAAGAGTCTTTTTCCTGATTTGTTCTGCCGAGCTTTACCCCTTTTTTTTTACTTACATTTTTTAATACAAAAAATATATAATACAAAACTGGGTTCGTATATGATATTTATACACTTCATCTCATTATTTATTGTATTACAATAAATAATGAGATTTAACTTCATTTAGTTTTATTTAATTGAGTTTTATGAAATATATATATAAATTATTAAATTTAAATAAAGAAAATAAATTAAGGAGTCTTTATGTCGCGTTACCGAGGGCCTCGTTTCAAAAAAATACGTCGTTTAGGGGCTTTACCTGGACTAACTAATAAAAGGCCTAGAGCCGGAAGTGATCTTAGAAACCAACCGCGTCCCGGGAAAAGATCTCAATATCGTATTCGTCTAGAAGAAAAACAAAAATTACGTTTTCATTATGGTATTACTGAACGACAATTACTTAAATACGTTCGTATCGCCAGAAAAGCCAAAGGGTCAACAGGTCAGGTTTTACTACAATTACTTGAAATGCGTTTGGATAACATCCTTTTTCGCTTGGGTATGTCTCCGACTATTCCCGGAGCCCGCCAATTAGTTAACCATAGACATATTTTAGTTAATGGTCGTATAATAGATATACCAAGTTATCGTTGCAAACCCCAAGATACTATTATGGCGAGGGATGAACAAAAATCCAGAGCTCTAATTCAAAATTATCTGGATTCATACCCCCGTGAGGAATTGCCCAAACATTTGACTCTTCACCCATTTCCGTATAAAGGATTAGTCAATCAAATAATAGATAGTAAGTGGGTCGGTTTGAAAATAAACGAATTGCTAGTGGTAGAATATTATTCCCGTCAGACTTAATCCTAAATAAAATACAACGAGTTCGGACAATTTGACCCCTTTCTTTCACCAAACTAAATTAACTTAAAGTTTCAAGTTAAAGTCAGGGGTTTAATCCGGATTTTTTCCCACTCATATATCCTACCCCGTCCCGGATTTTTCCTATTCATGTATCATAGATCGGCAGAAATATTTGAATTCCTTGTCCATTCTTTCTAGTATTTTAGGTACCGCTAGAAATAGAATATATCAAAATCAAAATAAAAAAAAGAAGGACCTAACTGTTAGGTTCTAATAATGGTATTTCTTGTTGTTTGATTTGTTACAGTTAGGGATGTTGACGAATTAGGTGAAAAGTACGGAAAGAGAGGGATTCGAACCCTCGGTAAACAAAAGCCTACATAGCAGTTCCAATGCTACGCCTTGAACCACTCGGCCATCTCTCCTACACAATACAAGAACGATTATGACTCAGAAACCGAAAAAATAGCGAGACATTACTATAATTCGTATTTCTATTAATATTCTATTTTTGTTTGGTTTGGATAGGTACGACCAAATAGACCGGATTAAATCAATGAATTGGAACGAATCAACTGATTGATTGGTTTATGTTTTTTAGACCATGTATGATTAATGGATACTCTTCGACCATAGTATAGTTCTATTTCGATTTAGACTACAATTCCATAAAAATTAGAAAATTCCTTTCTAGTTTTAAAGTTCTCACCAACAAATCCCTTATCTCATCGATCTATTACAAATTAATGAATCGTCCCATGGATATTTCTATTTAATTGTATAGTGTATACTTGCTATGGACACAACAAAAATAAACGGTTATTCTATTTCCATCATAGAATGATTATTCGATTTTTTTTCTTTTCCTCTTTGGATCCCCTTCCTTTTTAGATCATAATTCAATCAAAACTTTTTTTGACCTAATCGAAAAATTCCTTGATTCTTCCGCTTCAATGAAATCGGAATAGTTCCTATACTACTACATTTTATTTTTATGAATTCGAATGGTATTCAACTATTTCTTATTGATTTTTGATTTTTGAAAAAGGAACAATTTTTTTTTTTGGAATAAAAAAAAATATATATAAAATATTAAGTAATAAAAAAAATATAAAATATAAATATTAAGTAATTAAGTAAAAGGTTCGTATCTTTATGTAAATTTATTTTGTTTGGAAATGAATCTGTTTTTATGTTACTTCGTACTGTACAAATCCTTTGTTTGTGGAATCGTTTTCCCACAAGGGGAAATTATAGAATGGATTGATACCTATGCCGAGATCGCGGATAAATGGAAATTTTATTGATAAGACCTTTTCAATTGTGGCCAATATCTTATTACGAATAATTCCGACAACTTCAGGAGAAAAAGAG